GTTCATGTAGCTTATACTACAAAGCAAGGCACTGAAAATGCCTAGATGAGTTCCTAAACTCCATAAACACAACAGGTTTGGTCCTAGCCTTTTTGTTAGTTCGCAGTTAACTTACACATGCAAGAATCCCCGAGCCGGTGAAAATGCCCTCCAGCTCATACATTGATTAAGAGGAGCTGATATTAAGCACACACTAGTAGCTCAAAATATCTTGCTCAACCACACCCCCAAGGGACACAGCAGTGATAAATCTTAAGCAATGAACGAAAGTTTGACTAAGTTAAACTGCACCAGAGTTGGTAAATTTCGTGCCAGCCACCGCGGTCATACGAATAACCCAAATTAACAAACCCCGGCGTAAAGAGTGTTTTAAGACCACAGTACAATAAAGTTAAATAATACCCAGGCTGTAAAAAGCTATAGCTATAATTAAGCCCCTCAACGAAAGTGACTTTATTATCCTTGAATACACGAAAGCTAGGACCCAAACTGGGATTAGATACCCCACTATGCCTAGCCACAAACTTAAATAGTTGTACTAACAAAACTATTCGCCAGAGGACTACTAGCAACAGCTTAAAACTCAAAGGACTTGGCGGTGCTTTATACCTCCTAGAGGAGCCTGTTCTATAATCGATAAACCCCGCTCCACCTCACCACCCTTTGCCAACTCAGCCTGTATACCGCCATCTTCAGCAAACCCTAAAAAGGTGTAATAGTAAGCTCAATAACCCTCGTAAAAACGTTAGGTCAAGGTGTAGCCCATAGGGTGGGAAGCAATGGGCTACATTTTCTTCTTAAAGAATATATACGAAAGCCCTTGTGAAAACCACAGGCCAAAGGCGGATTTAGCAGTAAACTAAGAATAGAGAGCTTAGTTGAACCCGGCAATGAAGCACGCACACACCGCCCGTCACCCTCCTCAATTACCTGGAAACCCTGTGCCCTTAAATAAGTATAACATATCAACAAGTACTAGAGGAGATAAGTCGTAACAAGGTAAGTATACTGGAAAGTGTGCTTGGAAAACCCAAAGTGTAGCTTAACCAAAGCATCTGACTTACACTCAGAAGATTTCACATTACCGTGACTACTTTGAGCCACTTCTAGCCCAACCACCCGCCCATATAACTAAACACACTATTAAAACAAAACATTCACCATGTTTAAAGTATAGGAGATAGAAATACACCTCAGGAGCTATAGAGATAGTACCGTAAGGGAAAGATGAAAGATCAATTAACAGCACCAAAAAGCAAAGATTTACCCTTGTACCTTTTGCATAATGAACTAGCTAGAAACCACTTGGCAAAAAGAATTTTAGTCAAAGACCCCGAAACCAGACGAGCTACCTGTGAGCAGCTTCTTAGGAGCGAACCCGTCTATGTGGCAAAATAGTGGGACGACTTGCAGATAGAGGTGAAAAGCCAAACGAGCCTGGTGATAGCTGGTTGTCCAAGTAAGAATTTCAGTTCAACTTTATGCCTGCCAACAGAAACTATAATCAAAATGCAAGCATAAAATCTAGTCTAAGAGGGGACAGCCCCTTAGAATTAGGATACAGCCTGAATTGGAGAGTAAGTTTTACCTACCACCATAGTTGGCCTAAAAGCAGCCATCAATTAAGAAAGCGTTAAAGCTCAACATCAACCCTAAAACTAAATTCCACACTAAAACCACGAACTCCCAAAACACTAACACTGGACCAATCTATATGCTTATAGAAGAAACACTGCTAGTATGAGTAACAAGAACCCACTTTCTCCTTGGCACAAGTATATATCAGATCGAATGCTCACTGATAGTTAACACCCATACGTAAACACCCACACCTAAAAACTTACGTAATTTCTACTGTTGACCCAACACAGGAGTGCATTCAGGGAAAGATTAAAAGAAGTGGAAGGAACTCGGCAAACCAAAGCCCCGCCTGTTTACCAAAAACATCACCTCTAGCATCACAAGTATTAGAGGCACTGCCTGCCCAGTGACGCAAGTTCAACGGCCGCGGTATCCTGACCGTGCAAAGGTAGCATAATCATTTGTTCCTTAATTAGGGACTTGTATGAATGGCAACACGAGGGCTCAGCTGTCTCCCGCTCCAAATCAGTGAAATTGACCTCCCCGTGAAGAGGCGGGGATAAAACAATAAGACGAGAAGACCCTATGGAGCTTTAATTAACTGGCTTACACAAACAAACCACCTCTCCACACGAGCCCAACAAATTATGTCTCTAAGCCAGAAATTTTGGTTGGGGTGACCTCGGAGCACAGATCAACCTCCGAATGAATATAGCCACGACTAACCCGTCTAAGCAACTAAACCACCAATTGACCCAATTTATTGATCAATGGAACAAGTTACCCTAGGGATAACAGCGCAATCCTATTCTAGAGTCCATATCGACAATAGGGTTTACGACCTCGATGTTGGATCAGGACACCCAAATGGTGCAACCGCTATTAAAGGTTCGTTTGTTCAACGATTAAAGTCCTACGTGATCTGAGTTCAGACCGGAGTAATCCAGGTCGGTTTCTATCTATTCACCCACTCCTCCCAGTACGAAAGGACAAGAGAAGTAGAGCCCACTGCACCCCAGCGCTCTAAGGCCAATAGATGAAACAATCTTAATCTAGTAAACTAACTCCACCCTGCCCGAGACCAGGGCTTGTTAAGATGGCAGAGCCCGGTAAATGCATAAAACTTAAAACTTTATACTCAGAGGTTCAACTCCTCTTCTTAACAACATGTTCCTAGCCAACATCATCCTCTTAGTCCTCCCTGTACTATTAGCTATAGCTTTCCTCACCCTAGTTGAACGAAAAATCCTAGGCTACATGCAACTCCGCAAAGGCCCTAATGTCGTTGGCCCGTATGGACTACTCCAACCCTTTGCTGACGCAGTAAAACTATTTACCAAAGAGCCCCTCCGCCCTTTAACATCCTCCCCATTTCTATTTATTATCGCCCCCACACTAGCCCTGACTTTAGCCCTAACAATATGAATTCCTATTCCCATACCATACCCCCTAGTCAACATAAATATAGGAATCCTATTCATCCTAGCAACTTCCAGCCTAGCAGTGTACTCCATCCTATGATCAGGATGAGCCTCAAATTCTAAATACGCCCTCATCGGAGCACTACGAGCCGTCGCACAAACAATCTCCTACGAAGTCACATTAGCCATCATCCTCCTATCAATCCTCCTCATAAACGGATCCTTTACTTTATCCTCCCTAATTGACACCCAAGAATACATATGAATCCTCATCCCAGCGTGGCCCTTAGCTATAATATGGTTTATCTCAACTCTAGCAGAAACAAACCGGGCTCCCTTCGACCTAACTGAAGGAGAATCTGAACTAGTATCAGGTTTCAACGTAGAGTACGCCGCCGGACCATTCGCCCTATTCTTCTTGGCCGAGTATACAAACATCATCATAATAAATGCCCTCACCGTCACCCTATTCCTAGGAACATTCCACGACTCTCAAAACCCCCAACTCTTCACAATTAACTTCGCCATCAAAACCCTCCTACTAACAATAGTATTTTTATGAATCCGAGCATCATACCCACGATTCCGATACGACCAACTCATGCATCTCCTATGAAAAAACTTCCTACCTTTAACCCTAGCCATATGCATATGACACGTATCTATGCCAGTATTCCTAGCAAGCATTCCCCCATACTCATAGAAACATGTCTGACAAAAGAGTTACTTTGATAGAGTAAATAATAGGGGTTTAAACCCCCTTGTTTCTAGAGCCTTGGGTCTCGAACCCATCCCTGAGAACTCAAAATTCTCCGTGCTACCCACTACACCACACTCTAAGTAAGGTCAGCTAAATAAGCTATCGGGCCCATACCCCGAAAATGTTGGTTTATACCCTTCCCGTACTAATTAACCCCCTAGTCCTAGCCATAATCACCCTCACACTCATATCAGGCACTGCCATCGCCACATTCAGCTCCCACTGACTACTAACCTGAATCGGCCTAGAAATAAACATACTCTCTATTATCCCATTGTTAACCTACAAAAACAACCCACGATCCACAGAAGCCGCAACAAAATATTTCCTCACCCAAGCCACAGCCTCAATAATCCTAATAATAGCAATCGTCCTAAACCTTATATACTCAGGCCACTGAACCATCCTCAACCCAGACAACCAACTCCCACCCCTACTAATAATAACCGCACTAACCATAAAACTAGGAGTAGCCCCCTTCCACTTCTGAGTCCCAGAAGTTACCCAGGGGGTAAACCTAAAATCAGCCCTCCTTCTACTAACATGACAAAAAATCGCTCCCCTCTCCATCATATACCAAATTCACAACTCCCTAAATACCACACTACTAACCCTTATAGGCCTCCTCTCCATTATAATCGGAGGTTGAGGAGGCCTGAACCAAACTCAACTCCGAAAAATCCTAGCATACTCATCAATTGCCCATATAGGCTGAATATCAATCATCCTAACATATAACCCAGACATCATACTCCTTAACCTTATCATCTACATCATCCTAACAATCCCTATATTCATACTCCTCATCATTAATTCTAGCACAACAGCACTTTCACTAGCCCAAACATGGAACAAAGCACCGCTAATAACAGCAGCCGTACTCACCATTCTAATATCACTAGGGGGCCTACCCCCACTCACCGGCTTCATGCCTAAGTGAGCTATTATCAATGAACTCACTAAAAATGACAGTATCATCCTTCCAACCCTAATAGCCATACTAGCACTCCTTAACCTCTACTTCTACATACGACTAATTTATTCAACCTCCCTAACAATATTTCCCACAACGAATAACACGAAAATAAAATGACAATTTGAGTTCAAAAACCAAGCCTACTTCCTATCGCCCCTAATCACCCTATCAACTCTCTCCCTCCCCCTCCTCCCCCTATTTACCACCTGATATTAGAAGTTTAGGTTAAACTAGACCAAGAGCCTTCAAAGCTCTAAGCAAGTAGCAAATACTTAACTTCTGCCTAAGGACTGCAAGAGCTATCTCACATCTCCTGGACGCAAACCAGATACTTTAATTAAGCTAAGTCCCCCTAGATTGGTGGGATCCAACCCCACGAAATTTTAGTTAACAGCTAAATACCCTAGTCAACTGGCTTCAATCTACTTCTCCCGCCGCAAGAATAAAAGGCGGGAGAAGCCCCGGCAGGGTTGAAGCTGCTCCTTTGAATTTGCAATTCAACATGATAGATCACCTCAGGGCTTGGTAAGAGGGGGACTCAAACCCCCATAATTAGATTTACAGCCTAATGCCTCATTCGACCACCTTACCCTACTTATGTTCATCAACCGTTGGTTATTCTCTACAAACCACAAAGACATCGGTACCCTATATATACTATTCGGCGCTTGAGCTGGGATGGTAGGCACTGCCCTCAGCCTACTCATTCGAGCCGAACTTGGTCAGCCTGGGACCCTCCTGGGGGACGACCAAATTTACAATGTAATTGTCACAGCCCATGCATTTGTTATAATTTTCTTCATAGTAATACCTATCATAATCGGAGGGTTCGGTAACTGACTAGTGCCATTGATGATCGGTGCACCAGACATGGCCTTCCCCCGAATAAACAACATGAGCTTCTGACTTCTACCCCCCTCATTTCTACTTCTGTTAGCATCATCCATAGTAGAGGCTGGAGTAGGGACTGGTTGGACAGTATACCCCCCTCTAGCCGGTAATCTGGCCCATGCAGGAGCATCCGTAGACCTAGCAATTTTCTCCCTTCACCTAGCCGGTGTCTCTTCAATCCTTGGTGCTATTAACTTCATTACAACAATTATTAACATAAAACCCCCAGCCATATCCCAATACCAAACCCCCCTTTTCGTTTGATCTGTCCTCATTACAGCCGTGCTGCTACTGCTCTCATTACCAGTCCTGGCAGCAGGCATCACTATACTTTTAACTGATCGAAACCTAAACACAACCTTTTTCGACCCAGCAGGAGGCGGAGATCCTATTCTATACCAACACTTGTTCTGATTCTTTGGCCACCCTGAGGTTTATATCCTGATTTTACCAGGCTTCGGTGTTATCTCTCACATTGTCACTTACTACTCAGGCAAAAAAGAACCTTTCGGCTACATAGGAATAGTTTGGGCCATAATATCTATTGGTTTCCTAGGATTTATTGTCTGAGCTCATCATATATTTACAGTAGGCATAGACGTAGATACTCGCGCATATTTTACATCAGCTACAATAATTATTGCCATCCCCACAGGCGTAAAAGTCTTCAGCTGATTGGCTACACTGCATGGAGGTAATATTAAATGATCACCTGCTATGCTATGAGCTTTAGGCTTTATCTTCCTGTTCACAATTGGGGGATTAACAGGCATTGTCCTAGCCAACTCATCACTAGACATTGTTCTTCACGATACCTATTACGTAGTAGCCCACTTCCACTATGTCTTATCGATAGGGGCTGTATTTGCCATTATAGGCGGATTCGCACATTGATTCCCTTTATTCTCAGGCTACACCCTAGACCCTGTATGAGCAAAAATTCATTTCGCCGTTATGTTTGTCGGAGTGAACCTCACATTTTTCCCTCAACACTTCCTAGGCTTATCTGGCATGCCTCGACGTTATTCTGACTACCCAGATGCCTATACCTCATGAAACATAGTATCTTCAATAGGCTCTTTCATCTCACTAACAGCCGTAATAATCATAATTTTCATAATCTGAGAGGCATTCGCCTCAAAACGAGAAGTCTCAACCGTTGAACTTATAACAACTAACTTAGAGTGACTCCACGGCTGCCCTCCTCCCTACCACACATTTGAAGAGCCTGCCTATGTTAAGGCCTAGGACAAGAAAGGAAGGAATCGAACCCCCATTAATTGGTTTCAAGCCAACCACATAACCTCTATGACTTTCTCAATGAGATATTAGTAAAGCATTACATAATCTTGTCGAGATTAAATCACGAGCCAACCACTCGTATATCTCTATGGCGTATCCATCCCAAATAGGCTTCCAAGATGCCTCCTCCCCAATCATAGAAGAACTTATACATTTCCATGACCACACACTTATAATTGTCTTCTTAATCAGCACCCTGGTTCTCTACATCATTGCACTCATGCTCTCTACCAAACTCACACATACTAGTACAATAGACGCTCAAGAAGTAGAGACAATCTGAACAATTCTACCAGCTATTATTCTAGTTCTCATCGCCCTCCCCTCCTTACGTATCCTGTACATAATAGACGAAATCAACAATCCATCCTTGACAGTCAAAACAATAGGACACCAATGATACTGAAGCTACGAGTACACTGATTACGAAGACCTGAACTTCGACTCCTATATAGTCCCAACATCCGACCTAAAACCAGGAGAACTACGATTGCTAGAAGTAGATAACCGAGTAGTCCTTCCCATAGAACTACCCGTACGCATATTAATTTCATCAGAAGACGTTCTACACTCATGAGCTGTGCCATCACTAGGTCTAAAAACAGATGCTATTCCAGGGCGACTAAACCAGGCAACACTTATATCTACCCGCCCTGGCCTATTTTACGGCCAATGTTCAGAAATCTGTGGATCAAATCACAGCTTTATGCCAATCGTCCTTGAACTTGTGCCCCTAAAACACTTTGAAGCCTGATCATCATCAATGCTATAAGAACATTATGAAGCTAGTAAGCATTAACCTTTTAAGTTAAAGACTGAGAGCCCTTACCTCTCCATAATGAGATGCCACAACTAGACACTTCCACATGATTTATTACCATCCTCTCAATATTAATCTCACTATTCTCCTTGATTCAACTTAAATTCCACAAGTACATCTTCCCTGCAAACCCTTCACCTACAGGCTTAGAATCAACTAAACAACCTACACCCTGAGAATCCAAATGAACGAAAATTTATTCTCCTCTTTCATTACCCCCTCAATCATAGGCTTACCCATCGTAATCCTAATTATCATATTCCCAATCATCTTATTTCCCACTCCTACGCGCCTCATTAATAACCGACTCGTTGCAATACAACAATGACTAGTGCAACTTATTTTAAAGCAAATGATAATAATCCACAACCCTAAAGGTCGAACTTGATCTCTGATACTAATTTCCCTAATCATATTTATCGGCTCAACTAACCTCTTAGGCCTCCTCCCTCACTCCTTCACCCCAACCACACAACTATCCATAAACCTAGGCATGGCAATTCCACTTTGAGCTGGGGCAGTTATTACGGGGTTCCGTTACAAGACCAAAGCCTCATTAGCACACTTTCTTCCCCAAGGAACCCCACTTCCACTCATCCCTATGCTTGTAATCATTGAAACAATTAGTCTCTTTATTCAACCCATAGCCCTAGCCGTACGACTCACCGCCAACATTACTGCAGGTCACCTTCTAATACACCTAATTGGCGGAGCCACACTAGCCCTAACCTCCATCAGCCCCGCAACCGCTACAATCACATTTATTATCCTTCTCCTACTCACCGGCTTAGAATTTGCTGTCGCATTAATTCAAGCCTACGTCTTCACACTTCTAGTAAGCCTTTACCTACATGACAATACTTAATGACCCACCAAACCCATGCCTACCATATAGTAAACCCTAGCCCATGGCCACTCACAGGAGCCTTATCTGCCCTCCTGATAACATCAGGCCTAGTAATGTGATTCCACTTCCACTCTTTCATCCTCCTATCCATTGGCCTCCTAACCAACACCCTTACCATATATCAATGATGACGTGATATCGTACGAGAAGGCACCTTCCAAGGACACCACACGCCAATTGTCCAAAAAGGCCTTCGCTATGGAATAGTCCTATTTATTGTCTCAGAAGTCTTCTTTTTCGCTGGGTTTTTCTGAGCATTTTACCACTCAAGCCTAGCCCCTACTCCAGAACTAGGCGGCTGCTGACCACCCGTGGGTATTACCCCCTTAAATCCACTGGAAGTTCCGCTCCTCAACACCTCTGTCCTACTAGCCTCAGGCGTATCTATTACCTGAGCACACCATAGCCTCATAGAAGGTAACCGAAAAAACATACAACAAGCCCTACTAATCACTATCCTCCTAGGGGCCTACTTTACCCTCCTCCAAGCCTCCGAATACTATGAAACATCCTTTACAATCTCAGACGGGGTGTACGGCTCAACATTCTTTATAGCAACTGGATTCCACGGCCTCCATGTAATTATTGGCTCTACTTTCCTAACTGTCTGCCTGCTTCGGCAATTCAACTTCCACTTCACATCTAACCACCACTTCGGATTCGAAGCCGCCGCATGATACTGACACTTCGTTGATGTAGTCTGACTATTCCTTTACGTTTCCATTTACTGATGAGGATCTTACTTCCTTAGTATAACTAGTACAACTGACTTCCAATCAGTCAGCTCTGGTTGCAACCCAGAATGAAGTAATAAACCTAATCCTAGCATTATTTATCAACACTCTAATCCCTATGATCCTCATTACTGTTGCATTTTGATTACCTCAAACCTACTCATACTCTGAAAAAGCTAGTCCCTACGAATGCGGCTTCGACCCTGTAGGATCAGCCCGCCTGCCTTTCTCACTAAAATTCTTTCTTGTCGCCATCACATTCCTACTTTTCGACTTAGAAATCGCTCTCCTCCTTCCCCTCCCCTGAGCCACCCAAACCAATGACCTAACATTAATACTCACCATTGCGCTACTCCTAATTTCAGTTCTAGCGATAGGCCTAGCATACGAATGAATCCAAAAAGGCCTAGAATGAGTTGAATATGATAATTAGTTTAGACAAAAATAAATGATTTCGACTCATTAGACTATGGATTACCCATAATTATCAACATGTCTATCACCACCCTAAACATCATAGTAGCCTTCATAGTAGCCCTACTTGGTATATTCGTCTATCGATCCCACCTCATATCATCACTCCTATGCTTAGAGGGCATAATACTATCCCTATTTATACTAACCACAATCATCTCTCTCAACACAAACTTTACTATCTCCTTCATATTTCCAGTAATCCTTCTAGTTTTCGCAGCCTGCGAGGCTGCTGTCGGGCTAGCCCTATTAGTCATGGTGTCCAACACTTACGGTATAGACTATGTCCACAACCTAAATCTCCTACAATGCTAAAACTAATCATCCCAACAATCATGCTACTCCCCCTGACCTGGTGGTCTAACAACAAAACACTATGAATTAACACAACAATCCATAGTCTTCTAATTAGCTTAGTAGCACTTACACTAATATACCAACCCAACATCCACAACCTAAACTTTTCCCTAATATTCTCATCCGACCCACTATCCACACCCCTCCTAATCCTAACATTTTGACTACTCCCTCTAATATTAATTGCTAGCCAAAACCACCTATCCAAAGAAAACCCTCCACGAAAAAAACTATTTATCTCAATACTAGTACTACTACAAATCTTCCTAATCATGACATTTTCAGCCACTGAACTAATCCTATTCTATATCCTATTTGAAGCCACCCTCATCCCCACACTCATCATTATCACCCGATGAGGCAACCAAACAGAACGACTAAACGCAGGGACCTACTTTCTATTTTACACTCTAGTAGGGTCACTCCCCCTCCTAGTAGCCCTACTCTATATCCACAACACCTCTGGGACCCTCAACTTCCTAGTCATTCAAATTCTAGCCCGCCCACTTACTGACTCCTGATCTAACTCCCTTCTATGACTAGCTTGTATAATAGCATTTCTAGTAAAAATACCTTTATATGGGCTACACCTTTGACTACCCAAAGCCCACGTAGAAGCCCCCATCGCAGGCTCCATAGTCCTAGCAGCAGTTCTATTAAAACTTGGCGGATATGGTATAATACGCCTGACACTGATCCTAAACCCCGTAACTGAGTACATAGCCTATCCCTTCCTCCTACTGTCCCTGTGAGGAATAATTATAACAAGCTCCATCTGCCTACGACAAACAGACTTAAAGTCCTTAATCGCATACTCATCTGTTAGCCACATAGCACTCGTAATCGTTGCAATCCTGATCCAAACCCCATGGAGTTTCATAGGAGCCACAGCCCTAATAATCGCCCACGGCCTCACCTCGTCTATATTATTCTGCCTAGCCAACACCAATTACGAGCGTACTCACAGCCGAACAATAATCCTAGCCCGAGGATTGCAAACAATCCTCCCCCTTATAGCCGCATGATGGCTCCTAGCAAGCCTAGCTAACCTAGCACTACCCCCATCCATCAACCTAGTCGGAGAATTATTTGTAATTATCTCATCATTCTCTTGGTCTAACCTTACAATCATCCTAGCAGGCACTAACATACTAATCACCGCCCTCTATACTCTCTACATGCTATCCACAACCCAACGAGGCAAACTCACATACCACATCAATAACATTACTCCTTCCTTCACACGCGAACATGCCCTTATCCTCCTCCACCTTCTCCCGTTAATCCTTCTATCAATCAACCCTAAAATCATCCTCGGCATTACATATTGCAGATATAGTTTAAACAAAACACTAGATTGTGAATCTAGTAATAGAGACTAACAACCTCTTATCTACCGAGGAAGTATGCAAGAACTGCTAATTCCTGCTACCATATATAACAATATGGCTTCCCCGGCTTTTAAAGGATAGTAGTTATCCGTTGGTCTTAGGAACCAAAAAATTGGTGCAACTCCAAATAAAAGCAATCAACCTATTCCCCACCCTATGTGCCCTAACAATACTCATTCTCACACTGCCTATTTTTACATCCCTCACCAATCGTTACTCCCACCCCACCTTTCCTACTTACGTAAAAAACTCAGTCTCACTAGCCTTCGTAATCAGCCTATTACCAACAATCATGTTTCTTTACACAAACCAAGAGATAGTATTATCAAACTGACACTGAACAACAATTAATACTATTAAACTCTCTATTAACCTCAAACTAGACTTTTTCTCAATACTATTCATCCCAGTTGCACTATTTGTCACATGATCCATCATAGAATTCTCCCTATGATACATACACTCAGACCCCAACATCAACCGCTTCTTCAAATACCTCCTCCTATTCTTAATCACCATGATGATCCTAGTCACAGCTAACAACCTATTTCAACTTTTTATTGGCTGAGAAGGGGTAGGTATCATATCATTCCTACTAATCGGCTGATGATACGGACGAACGGACGCAAATACAGCGGCCCTACAAGCAATCCTATATAATCGAATCGGAGATATTGGCTTTGTCCTATCTATAGCATGATTCTTTGTCCACATAAACTCATGGGAACTTCAACAAATTTTTATACTAGATCAAAACAACCTTACCCTCCCACTAATGGGCCTGATCCTAGCAGCTGCGGGAAAATCAGCACAATTTGGCCTCCACCCATGACTACCAGCAGCAATAGAAGGCCCAACCCCCGTATCAGCCCTACTCCACTCCAGCACCATAGTTGTAGCCGGGGTCTTCCTATTAATTCGGTTCTATCCAGTTCTAGAATCCAACAAACTAGCCCAATCCCTAATCCTATGTTTAGGAGCCCTAACAACCCTATTCACAGCCCTATGTGCCCTAACCCAAAATGACATTAAAAAAATCATCGCGTTTTCCACCTCAAGCCAACTAGGCCTAATAATAGTAACAATCGGAATTAACCAACCCCACCTTGCTTTCCTACACATCTGCACCCATGCCTTCTTCAAAGCTATATTATTCATGTGCTCTGGGTCGATCATCCACAGTCTTAATGACGAACAAGACATCCGAAAAATAGGGGGCCTATTCAAAACTATACCATTCACATCATCAGCACTCACAATTGGCAGTCTAGCACTAACAGGCATGCCATTCTTAACAGGATTCTACTCTAAAGACCTTATCATCGAAGCAATTAACACATCGTATACAAACGCCTGAGCCCTGTTACTAACTCTCATTGCTACCTCTATAACAGCTATCTACAGCACCCGAATCATCTTCTTCGCCCTACTCAACCAGCCCCGTTTCCCTCCCATAGTCACCATCAATGAAAACAACCCCTCCCTAGTCAACTCAATTAAACGCCTTGCCTTAGGAAGCATCTTCGCAGGCTTTCTCATTTCAAACAACATCCCACCCTTCACTACACCTCCTATAACCATACCTCTCTACACAAAAATAGCAGCCCTAATAGTCACCATCCTAGGCTTCCTACTAGCTATAGAACTCAACCAACTAACGCTAAACCTAAAACTAGACTCACGCTCAAAACCATTCTACTTCTCTAACCTCCTAGGATTCTTCCCCACAACCATACACCGCCTAGTCCCTTACGCCAGCTTACTGTTCAGCCTCAACACTGCAACCACCACCCTAGATATAACATGAACCGAAAAAGCAATCCCAAAAACAATTGCCTCCATCCAAATAAATATATCCTCCCTAATCTCGACACAAAAGGGATTAATCAAACTCTACTCCCTATCATTCCTAATCTCAATTTCACTAGCCATCTTTATCCTAATCTAAACCCTCGAGTGATCTCAATCACAACAAAAATACTAACAAACAGCATCCAACCAGCCAACAACATCAACCACCCCCCACTACCATACAAGGCAGCCACCCCTATTGAATCCTCCCGAACATAACCACCTTCCTCGCCCCCAAACATGCCTATAACCTCAAAACTTTTTAACTCTGCCCCCCAACCAACAACCCCATCCCCTATAAGCAAGCCCACCAAAACCAGCTCCATAACCAACCCCCCAACCAACGTCCCTAAAACCACTGCATTCGACCCCCAAGACTCAGGATATTCTTCCGTAGCCATCGCAGTCGTATACCCAAACACTACCAACATACCCCCCAAATACACTAAAAATATCATTAACCCTAGAAACGATGCCCCATAACTTAAAATAATACCACAACCTACACCCCCACTCACAATCAAACCCAACCCACCATAAATAGGAGACGGCTTAGAAGAAAATCCAACAAAACCTGCAACAAATAACATGCTTAATAACAACACATAGTATGTCATAATTCCTGCATGGACTCCAACCATGACTAGTGATATGAAAAACCACCGTTGTAGTTCAACTACAAGAACCTAATGACCAACATTCGAAAGAATCATCCCCTAATAAAAATTGTAAACCACTCTCTCATTGACCTCCCAACCCCCTCAAACATCTCCACATGATGGAACTTCGGATCCCTCTTGGGACTATGCCTAGCCATCCAAATTATCACCGGCCTGTTCCTAGCTATACACTACACATCGGACACACTAACCGCATTTTCATCAGTCACTCACATCTGCCGAGACGTAAACTACGGCTGAATTATCCGCTACCTACATGCTAACGGCGCATCCATATTCTTCATCTGCTTGTTCTTACATGTAGGCCGAGGCATCTACTATGGCTCCTACACCTACTCAGAAACATGAAACATCGGAATTCTACTTCTATTCGCAGTTATAGCAACTGCCTTCATGGGCTATGTCCTACCATGAGGACAAATATCTTTCTGAGGGGCAACTGTAATCACAAATCTCCTATCTGCTATCCCATACATCGGCACTGACCTCGTCCAATGAATCTGAGGCGGCTTTTCAGTAGACAAAGCTACCCTTACCCGATTCTTTGCCTTCCACTTTATCCTGCCTTTCATCATTGCCGCTTTAGTTATAGTCCATCTACTCTTCCTTCACGAAACAGGCTCAAACAACCCCACAGGAATCATTTCAGACGCAGACAAAATCCCATTCCACCCCTACCACACAATCAAAGATGCCTTAGGCTTCCTTCTCCTAATCACCCTCCTCCTAACCTTAGTCCTATTCTCCCCAGACCTCCTAGGTGACCCGGACAACTACACCCCGGCCAACCCACTCAACACACCACCACACATCAAACCTGAATGATACTTCCTATTTGCCTACGCCATTCTCCGCTCCATCCCTAACAAACTAGGCGGCGTACTAGCCCTTGTCCTATCAATTGCTATCCTAGCTATCATACCCCTCCTCCACACATCCAAACAACGAAGTATAATATTCCGACCAATCAGCCAAACTCTCTTCTGAATCCTCGTAGCCGACTTACTCACGCTAACATGAATCGGAGGACAACCTGTAGAACACCCATTTATCATTATTGGCCAACTAGCATCCTTCCTTTATTTCTTCTTAATCCTTGTTCTCATGCCAACCTGCAGTTTAATCGAGAATAAGCTACTCAAATGAAGGTCCTCGTAGTATAACAATTACCCTGGTCTTGTAAACCAGAAATGAAGCACAACCCTTCCTAGGACATCAAAGAGGAGACTCAAAGTCCCACCATCAGCACCCAAAGCTGATATTCTTAATAAACTACTCTCTGTAGTTTGTACATTCACTGATCTCCCCGCGCATACAACATGCGCCCGTTATGTACGTCGTGCATTAATGCACCTCCCCATTAATAATGGTACAGTACATATAATTCATAAAAGTACATAGTACATCTATGTTTAATCGTACATTAAATCATTTCCCCCATGCATATCTAGTAATACATACAACGTTAATCGTGCATAAGACATTACCTACTTTATCAACACAAACACTCCTACCAACATGAATATTCACAGACAACCCTAAATTCATAATCGTACATAGCACATACAATCCATAATCGGACATAGACCATTACACCCAAACTGACATCAAACCCACCAAACCATGACTATCCCCCTCCCCCAGGGGTCCCTTAATCTACCATCCTCCGTGAAACCAACAACCCGCCCAATACGGATCCCTCTTCTCGCTCTGAGCCCATAAAACTTGGGGGTCGCTAGACTGAAACTATAACTGACATCTGGTTCTTACTTCAGGGCCATAACACCTAAAATCGCCCACTCGTTCCTCTTAAATAAGACATCTCGATGGATTAATGACTAATCAGCCCATGCTCACACATAACTGTGGTGTCAGGCATTTAGTATCTTTTATTTTTCGGGGTATGCTTGGACTCACCATGGCCGCGGCGGGCCATAAATCAAACCTAAAATAGTAGACGAGCACCTCGATGTACCTCCTCCATCCTCATAATTATGAGCCGGGACATCCCGTCCATGTACTCCAGGACATAAACCCAGGTATGTGAATCACTGCACTTTACCATGTACAGTTCCACAGGGACAATAACTTAATGGTATCAGGACATAATACCAACCCACAACACGTGTACGTGTACGTGTACGTGTACGTGTACGTGTACGTGTACGTGTACGTGTACGTGTACGTGTACGTGTACGTGTACGTGTACGTGTACGTGTACGTGTACGTGTACGTGTACGTGTACGTGTACGTGTACGTGTACGTGTACGTGTACGTGTACCCCAATACTAATACTGAAATTATCTCAACAAACCCCCCCTACCCCCCCATAGGCCACTCTAACAAGTTCCTATGGTCCATAGGAACACCTGAATTAAGCTTAACGTCTTGCCAAACCCCAAAAACAAGACTCTTATTCAGTGCGAGCGACTGGGTATACTACCCCAACCAACACTTTCAACTAACCCCACAACTAACTAACCAACAATACAAAAATTACAAAATTTTGCAAAAAACCAGGCTTAATGAACTAGAAATTTTAATTTTTATTTTATGGTTACTAATTGACCTCCACGATACTGACATAGCACTTAAAAAATCATTTCTCTTTTGGCGGGCTAGGCCCGCCACCACCCCATCTATCTAAATATTAAACTAGAGCCCTTCTAGTCTAACTAACCAACAATACAAAAATTACAAAATTTTGCAAAAAACCAGGCTTAATGAACTAGAAATTTTAATTTTTATTTTATGGTTACTAATTGACCTCCACGATACTGACATAGCACTTAACCACCACCCCGACCCA